CTTTTTTTCGCCAGTACCAACATACTTGATGTTAAGAAAAGCTCTTTTACAGGAAGGTTGGCTAGAGATTTCTTGTAAAAACACTAGCCCTGCACAGTTTTGATAATGAGAAAAAAATACTGCAATCTTTTTTGATTTTATGTATTAATTGTTATCATTATACACATAAAGGAGGAGCCGTATGAGATGAAAATATCACGTACGGTTCTGGAACGGAGATTCTTTGAACCGAATAACGACCGTAACGGATGTCGGCGCAATCTGAAGGAAATTATGCGGAAGCTTTACAGAATTATTATGAGGCTATGCGACTAGAAATTGATCCCTATGATCGAAGTTATATACTTTATAACATAGGCCTTATTCACACAAGTAATGGAGAACATACGAAAGCTTTAGAATATTATTTTCGGGCACTCGAACGAAATCCGTTCTTACCCCAAGCTTTTAATAATATGGCCGTGATCTGTCATTACGTGCGACTATCTCCACTATAGAAAGAAAAAAAAAAAAGAACGATCAAATCAGCTAAAGCAAATCAGCTAATAAATACTAGAAATAACTACTAGAAAAAAAAAATAGGCTTTCTACATATATATCGTCCAAAACAACGATTTTTATCAGCTGTAGCAAAGAAAAAAAACTTCATAGATCATAGAATGGAAGTAAAAAAAAATGAAGAAATATAGATATGCCTAGATACTTTTTTTTCTATGGATAAAAGATCTAATTGATAGAGGAAGCACCGTAAAGATCAATTGGAGAGGTTTTGGACCGATACAATAAGAACTGCTTACTTATATCATGATACAAAAGTTAGGAATCTACTTATGTAATAAAGTCGATCCCCTACCCTAAGGTTTTGAGCAGCGGTGTAGTATCAGATCCCAAAGATAGTAAGTCTTTTCTTTCTTATGAAAAAAAAGTCTTTCTCAAGGATTCTATAGACTATAGAAATGGATATATCATATAGGAAATAGGAAAGTATATGATATATGAAATCGAGATAGTTACCTTTCAGAAAACTAGAATGAGAGTGTTAATGTCGATGTTTTATTCTTCTGAAGGTAGGAGAAAAGATAAAACTATTTTTTAATCAATTACTCAAAATTCAAGTTTGAAACTCATGTAATTAACCCATTTTCGTTTGGTTAACTCCAGAAAAAGAAAACAAAATGGAACGTCAAAAGAATTGATTGCTGAGCCGTATGAGGCAGGAAACTCTCAAGTACGGTTCTAAGGGAAGGAATTTACTCACCTATTCCGACCGCGGAGAACAGGCCATTCGACAGGGAGATTCTGAGATTGCGGAGGCTTGGTTTGATCAAGCCGCAGAATATTGGAAACAAGCTATAGCCCTTACCCCTGGTAATTATATTGAAGCACAGAATTGGTTGAAGATCACAGGGCGTTTTGAATAAGAACACTCTGTTTATTTTCTAATTATTATTTTCTATTTTTTGCTATTTTTTTCAATATTCTATATATAGAATATATATTTTAATTTATTTTTGATTATATATCTTATATTTAATTTGTTGTAATTAATGTAATTAATTTTGAATTTTTTGTAATTAATTGTTTGTTGTCTCCATCAGTAAAATAAAACAGATCATTTCTAATTTCTATAGGAACAGCCAATCAAAAACAAAAAATTTCATTATATCCCTTCTAAAATGAAAATCGTTCTATTTTATTTCGTCTGGTATTTCGTAGAGATAAACAATATGTGGATACACTAGAGTAGAGAATTCCCCCCCTTTTTTTTTGTTATTCAAACAAAAATGGAAACTAAAAAAAAAACGAGACCCTAAAAAACTAAATAGAAATACCAGTATGTCCTCTAGCAATGCTAATGACTGCTCACGTCACGTGATTGGAAATAGAGTGCATAATAATATCTTCTATTTAAGACAGAAAATGAGACTAGTTCCATCCAGGAATTTCTAATTAAAATCTGAATCCACTAGGTTGCACAAAAAAATTATTGAATCTCAATTCAAAGTCCAGAAAGGGTTTTAGAAGATTCAAAAAAAGGTCCGTTGAGCGCCTTTATCCTATGTCATAATAGATCCGAACACTTGCCCCGGATTGACTTCCGGATCATAATTGTTCTAGTGAATAACTAAAGAAAATAGATTAAAGAAAATATGGAATAGGTGGGAAATAGAAGAGAAAGAAACGCAATATAAACATCTCTCATAAGTTCACTAATTTTGTTTTATTTTTATATTGGCGGGTCTCTTTGTATGTGTTGTCCGGAAGGAGGAGGACTCAATGATTATTCGTTCGCCGGAACCAGAAGTTAAAATTTTGGTAGATAGGGATCCCGTAAAAACATCTTTCGAGGAATGGGCAAAACCCGGTCATTTCTCAAGAACAATAGCTAAAGGACCTGATACTACTACTTGGATCTGGAACCTACATGCTGATGCTCATGATTTTGATAGCCATACTAGTGATTTGGAGGAGATTTCCCGAAAAGTATTTAGTGCCCATT